TTGAATAAAACAGTACCCGAGGGTTCGCAATCGGCTGAATATTTATTTGAGAAGGGCTTATTTGACCTAATCGTATCACGTAATCTTTTAAAAAGCGTTTTAAGTGAGTTATTTAAGTTCCACGCTTTCTTTCCTTTGAATCAAAATGGAATAGAGACGAAATAAAATAGAGCACTAAACTCAATTATTTGTAGCAAATGGGTAGTTAGTTTATCAGAATCAAAAAAAGGAGAATTGTCTTTCGTCACATAAGATCAAATTTTATATTGTATAAAGAAGCAAAAGTTGTGTATAACTCCCCCTTATCTCTATTTCTGATTAAAATCTCTCTAAAAAGATGGAATTCGCCCTTTCATAAAATTAGACAATAATTCTTCTTCGCCTCTTACGTATATAATTCAACTCTAAAATCTAAAAAAACAAAAAGTTTTTTATTTCTATTTCCCGAAAATCCTGTTTTAGCTAAAAATACCTGTTGGTTCGTATTCTAATGAAGTATTCGATAATCTATAAGAAATTCTTTATTTTTTTAGTAAATTTAAATTCGAAGACAAGACGGAAAGACAAATACTTAGTTCTACATTTTTTGTTCTTGTTCTAGACACTCACTTAAATATTTAGATATAGAGATGTAGATACTTCGATTTATAGTTATGTTGTCTTAATAATTGAAATTGAGTATTAAATGAGTTATTACAGTCATAATAATGAGCTTGATTTGAATTTATTATTTTCATTCTTTTCTCATTTTATAAATTATAATTATTATAAGATATATTGAATTTATAAATAATAATAATAACATAACAGGTACAAACAATAAATCGAGGTACCCATTCTATGACAACTTTCAGTTTTCCCTCTATTTTTGTGCCTTTAGTAGGCGTAGTATTTCCGGCAATTGCAATGGCTTCTTTATCTTTTCATGTTCAAAAAAACAAGATTCTTTAGATTCGAGGTGACCCTATATCTATACCCTCAAATTGTTTCAAAACTTAGATTTGTATCATAAAACAGATATTCATTTATTGAAATATATGGTAGAATATGTGATTTTCACCGAGCAAACAAAAACATAAAAAAGCACAGGGCCCCTAGGCCCGCTGACACAAGATATATAGTCAATGAATTCTATCCGTAATCCGAATCACTGGATGGCTCAAATTGGGAATGGAAGATTTGTGTATTGGGGTGTATAGTGGGATTTTCTGAGGTATGCTAGTTTTTTAGATCTAAGCAATTTGATGACTTATTCCTAAGGTTCATAGCAAACTAGTGCTAGTTGATGAGAGTTATTTCGTAAATAAAAAAGTAAAGTCAAATTAATTTGAGGTAATCTCTCAATTCCAATAAAATACAACCGGATCGAGTATGAGTTGGCGGTCAGAACATATATGGATAGAACTTATCGCGGGGTCTAGAAAAATAAGTAATTTCTGCTGGGCCTTTATCCTTTTTTTAGGTTCATTGGGATTCTTATTGGTTGGAACGTCCAGTTACCTTGGACGAAATTTGATATCCCCTTTTCCTTCTCATCCAATCATTTTTTTTTCGCAAGGGATCGTGATGTCTTTCTACGGACTCGCAGGTCTCTTTATTAGTTCCTATTTGTGGTGCACAATTTTTTGGAATGTAGGTAGTGGTTATGATCGATTCGATAGAAAGGAAGGCGTAATGTGTATTTTTCGTTGGGGATTCCCTGGAAAAAATCGTCGCATATTACGTCGATTCTTTATAAAAGATATTCAATCCATTAGAATAGAAGTTAAAGAGAGTATTTATGTTCGTCGTGTTCTTTATATAGACATCCGAGGGTGGGGGGCCATTCCCTTGACGCGCATTGATGATAATTTGACTCCAAGAGAAATTGAACAAAAAGCTACTGAATTGGCCTATTTCTTGCGTGTACCAATTGAAGTATTTTGATAACTGGTAGATTCCCGCTTTATCAGGAGATACAAACACAGGAATCCCCTCCTTTTCTGATTCAGATATTGTTTCCCGATATTTTTTTAGTATTTCTTTATTCTTTCTAGATTCAAAGACTAACAAAAAAATCCTAAACTAAATAAAAGATAAAAGAGATTCATAAGTTCCATACCTTGTATAGAATAGAGAACTCATATCACAGAGGAAAAAATGGCAAAAAGGAAAGTATTCCCACCTCTAGTATATCTTGCATCTATAGTATTTTTGCCCTGGTGGCTTTCTCTCTCATTTAAAAAAAGTCTGGAATATTGGGTTACTAATTTGTGGCATACCGGTCAACCCGAAATTTGTTTGAATGAGATTCAAGAAAAGAGTATTCTAGAAAAATTCATAGAATTGGAGGAACTGTTCGTCTTCGACGAATTGATCGACGAATACTCAGAAATACGTCTACACAAGCTTCGTATAGGAATCCAACAAGAAACGATACTACTAATTAGGATACACAACGAGGATCGTATTCAGACGATTTTGAACTTCTCGACAAATATAATATGTTTTGTTATTCTAAGCGGGTATTCTATCATTGGTAATGAAGAACTTGGTATTCTTAACTCGTGGTCCCAGAAATTCCTATATAACTTAAGCGATACAGTCAAAGCTTTTTCTATTCTATTATTAACTGACTTATGTATCGGATTTCATTCACCCCAGGGTTGGGAATTACTGATTGCCTCTGTCTACAAAGATTTTGGATTTGTTCATAATGATCCAATTTTATCTGGTCTTGTTTCCACCCTTCCAGTCATTCTTGATACAACTTTTAAATATTTGATTTTTCGTTATTTAAATCGAGTATCTCCGTCACTTGTAATTATTTATCATTCAATGAATGGCTGATAAAAAAAGAAAAAATCCACTGATATTAATCTAATAAAATTAAAATTAGAGCCCTTATTATTTTATTTTATATTATTTTTTATTTTGTAGTTGTACATAAACAAAGGATTGAAAATCGTACTTATGTTTTCTATTTTTAACCATCTTCGGGACTCATCCGATATTTATATTATTCCCTAGTAAAATTAGTTAAGTAACTAACAGAATCGTGGATAGGGAACTATACTAGCGACTTACCCCCCTTATTGTAATTGTAGAAACTTTTGGATCAACTATTGGACCATGGAAAATAGAAACACCTTTTCTTGGATAAAGGAACAGATTACTCGTTCTATTTCCGTATCGCTTCTAATATATATCATAACCCGTCCGGACATTTCAGAAGCATATCCCGTTTTTGCACAGCAAGGTTATGAAAATCCACGGGAAGCGACGGGGCGTATTGTATGCGCCAATTGCCATTTAGCTAATAAGCCCGTGGATATTGAGGTTCCGCAGGCGGTACTTCCGGATACTGTATTTGAAGCAGTTGTTCGAATTCCTTATGATATACAACTGAAACAGGTTCTTGCTAATGGTAAAAAAGGGGGTTTGAATGTGGGGGCTGTTCTTATTTTACCAGAGGGTTTTGAATTAGCCCCTGCCGATCGTATTTCTCCTGAGATGAAAGAAAAGATAGGCAATTTGTCTTTTCAGAGCTATCGCCCTAATAAAAAAAATATTCTTGTGATAGGACCCGTCCCCGGTCAGAAATATACCGAAATAGTCTTTCCTATTCTTGCCCCTGACCCGACTAATAAAAAAGATGTTCACTTCTTAAAATATCCTATCTACATAGGTGGGAACAGGGGAAGGGGTCAGATTTATCCCGACGGGAGCAGGAGTAACAATACAGTTTATAATGCTACAACAGCAGGCATAGTAAACAAAATAATCCGAAAAGAAAAAGGGGGATATGAAATAAACATAACAAATGCGGATGGGCGACAAGTGGTTAATATTATTCCCCCAGGACCAGAACTTCTTGTTTCAGAGGGTGAATCGGTCAGATTGGATCAACCATTAACGAGTAATCCTAATGTAGGCGGGTTTGGTCAGGGAGATGCAGAAATAGTACTTCAAGATCCATTACGTGTCCAAGGACTTTTATTCTTCTTGGCATCTGTTATTTTGTCACAAATCTTTTTGGTTCTTAAAAAGAAACAGTTTGAGAAGGTTCAACTGGCTGAAATGAATTTCTAGACTTGTGGATTTATAGACACCAAAAAATGAAAATTCTCAAAACCTATTTGCTAGGTTAAACCCTTTTTCTACCGGATGCCGGCAATTCTTTGTATCACATTACTAATCATAGTATGTAGATTTTGAAAAAAAAAACTATTTTTTTCAAAGTGGGGTAATGTGGTTATGATACTATTGCTAGATTTCAATGTCATAAAATATATGATTTTTATAATCGAATTTTAGAGTAAAAAAAAATCCAATTGGATGAGATACTAGACAGAAGTAATCGGATATATAGAACATATAACGGTGGGAAACAAAAAAATCCGTCTTTGCTAGTCTAGCCTTCGGCACAAGAAAGTGAATTTCAACACCCTTTCCTTGTGTCGAAAGAGTAATGATTCTTTGAAGAACAGGATCAAGAACCTTTACTCTTTTTTCCATTTTTACAGATCTTTTAAAAAAATAACAGAACAATTAATTAATAATTAAGTAGAACGTATTAACTAAACTTACAAAAAATTTTCATTTTGATGAGACACTAAACTAAATAGAGTCAAACCCAAAATGAAAAAGAGAAAGAGAATACAGTTTATTGAAACAGGAGAAGAGGGAGTCTTTTTTTTTAGTTATACGAAAAAAAGATATGCTTCTTAAGAACTCAACGGGCACTTTCCCCTAGAATCCGACAAACAAAAAGGGGAATCCCGTTGAGTTCTTACGTTTTCATCTCTACGACTCAATTCGTTCGAGTACTACAGGGATGACCCCAATCCGGAATATGAACCATAAAAGAAAACACCTATTAAACCGATCACAAGAATACCAGTTACAGTACCTATTATCCAAAGAGGAATCCTTCCAGTAGTATCGGCCATTTATCCCACTTCCCTCCACATTTCATCAAGTGTTCGTGCTAGAGACAGAAACAGTCATTGATAATTATG